TTTTTAGTTTTTTAATATAATTATTTTTAGTTTAATATAATAATTTAATTAAAAAAAATAAAAAAAATCACTAAAAAAATTAAAACATAAGATACATACACTAAAAGATAAGAAGAAATTCGACCGCCCCCTACATATTTGATACATTCTCCTACGAAAAAACTTACAATACCTACTCCATTCGTAATTCCATCGATTACTCGTCTATCAAAAAAATGAGTTAATTCGGCTAATTTTCTTATACACTTAGTTAAGGAGATTGTATAAAAAACATCTATGTAACCGCGATTATATGACCAATCATATATCACATTTATTATTTTCCCTCCCAAAACTTGCATTTTATTAGGAACCCTTTTAACAAATGAATTAAATAAATTCAAATTTTGTAAAGATGAATAAACAGGCTTATATAAAAAGGACGCTATAAGTATTCCGCAATAAGCTATACTGACTGAAAAAACTGCGTTTATAAGAAATTCATACCAATCGACAGAATGGGTTCGGTTTTGATGTAAAAGGTTTATGGACGGAGTTAATAATTTGGATAATATATCTAACCCCACCCCTTCCTGATTGAAGAAAGGAATTCCTACGGCCCCAACGAATAACGTAAATAAAACCAATATAAGCATGGGAAATAGCATAGTGTTGTCCGACTCATAGGGATATGAGAAAGTTTTTTTAGTGCTAAAATGAGTAATACTAATAAAAGGCTGCACCATGCTTCTTACATTTTCATTACTATCAATTCGATATGTGTTTAAAAAAGGAACCCCTTCGTTGTTTTTCATCATTAATAAATCGAATAAACGAAAGTTTTTTTTCATAATTTTAGGTCCTTCTTTACCCCATAGAGACATTGAATAGAATGAGCTGCTTTTTTTGCCACTGTAATTTTGAAAATAAATGTTTAAATGTCCTTCAAAAGTAAGGAAATAGATCCGAAACATATAAAAAGCGGTTAATCCTGCCGTAGAATAAGCTATTATTGCAAAAATTGGTGAATACAACCAACTATCATTAAGAATTTCATCTTTGGACCAAAAACAAGCCAGAGGTGGAATACCACAAAGAGAAAGTGTACCTAATAAAAAAGACGTTTTTGTAATTGGTACATGTTTTTTTAAACCACCCATAAGAACCATATTCTGACTTTTATCTGGAGAATATCCAACAATAGCTTCCATCGAATGAATAATAGATCCAGATCCTAAAAACAACAATGCTTTCGAATAAGCATGAGTAATCAAATGAAATAAAGCAGCTCGATAAGAACCCATACCTAAAGCTAACATCATATAACCCAATTGAGACATTGTAGAATAAGCTAAACCTCTCTTAATATCTTTTTGAGCAAGAGCTAAAGTAGCTCCTAAAAATAATGTTATTATACCTATCAAAGATATTATATTTAATATGTAAGGTATAACTATGAAAAGAGGAAGAAGCCTAGCTACAAGAAAAATCCCTGCTGCTACCATGGTAGCAGCATGTATAAGAGCCGAAATAGGGGTAGGCCCTTCCATGGCATCGGGTAACCAGACATGAAGGGGAAATTGAGCAGATTTAGCAACTGCGCCGGCAAATAAAAGGAAGGCACAGAAAGTAACAAATAAAGTATTAACTTCATTATTATAAACCAAATTATTGAATATTTCAAACAAATCTCGAAATTCAAAACTACCTGTTATCCAATAAAAACCTAAAATTCCTAATAATAACCCAAAATCCCCGACACGATTAGTTACAAACGCTTTTTGACAAGCATTTGCCGCACTGGGTCGGGTGAACCAAAAACCTATTAATAGATAAGAACACATTCCAACCAATTCCCAAAAAATATAAATTTGTATTAAATTAGAACTAGTAACTAATCCCAACATTGAAGTATTGAAAAAACTCATATAAGCAAAAAATCTCACATATCCCCGATCATGAGACATATAATTGTCACTATAAATAAGAACAATAACCCCAACACTAGTGATTAATATTGACATAATAGAAGTAAGTGGATCAACCAAGGAGCCGAACTCTAAAGAAAAATCATTATTGATGGTCCAAGACCATACATATTGATAGACAGAATTGTTATTTAGTTGCTGAATAAAGAAATGGGCTGAAAAAAGCAAAACTATACTTAATAATAAAACACTCGGAAAAGCCCACATACGGCGAAGATTTTTAGTTGCCGTTGGAAAAAGTAGAAGCCCTGCTCCTATTAACATAGGAACTGGAAGTGGAATGAACGGTATGATCCATGAATATTGATATGTATATTCCATATAAAAATAAATAAAAAATTATCTTAATTAATTGTTTCTGATTCACCAGTTCTTATTTCTTTTCTTTTGAAAGCGGTCGATTAATAAAAAAATTTTTATATATAAAATAAAACTTAAATAGAATTTTCCAGCCTTAATTTTTCGTAATCTTTTCAAACTACTTCAAATATTTCAAATGAAGATGAAGAATTAGGGTTAGTCAAATGATATGAAGAAGTTACGAGTGAAAAATAAATATGTACTTTAATTTATTATTAGTTTATTATTAAATTTATTATTAATATTGTTAATATTGAATTGAATTATTAATATGAAATTAAAATTTTTAAATAAAATTTTAGGAAGATAAAAATAAAAACGAAAAATTGCAATTTAGATCTAATTATTACGTATTACAATAATTTATTTATACCTATAGAACAAGGATAAATAATGACAGCAAAAAAGTAGTTAATAGGAATCATAGGGCCCATAACTTGACTCATAAAACCTATTTCCCATAAAAAAACCTATTTATTGCAGTTTGGTTCGGTTATTCCCAATCATTAACTAATGCTTATAGATGTCTTTCACATCCAACCGATGAACCTATTATAATTTAAATAATTTAAAAATGGCAGTTCCAAAAAAGCGCACCTCGAGTTCAAAAAAACGTATTCGTAAAAATATTTGGAAAAGGAAAGGGTATTGGGCAGCATTGAAAGCTTTTTCGTTAGCGAAATCGCTTTCTACCGGTAACTCAAAAAGTTTTTTTTGTGTGACAAATAAATAATCAAACAATAGACTAAATAATGTGAATCGGTCTAATTTTTGTTAGAATGTATTTCTAAGGTTTTTTTTCTAAAATTTAAAAGTTATCAAGACTATAAATAATATTAATCTAATAATAATAGATAATAATCTAATAATAGATAATAATCTAAATTACTATTTTATTTTTATTAAAAAGAAAATTAAAAATAAAATTATTTACATTCTCTAATGTTTTAACCTGATCAATAACAATATAAAACGGTATTTTTGTTTGAAAAAGGAATAAACGCAAGTACAAGGTTTCACCTTTTGTTTTGGTATGTTTTATCATTTTCAAGATGGGGATTCTCACCTTCCCCATCGACTTGACTCGATAATCAATTTATTTTTTAGTTCGATCCATGGATCGAAGTCAAAGGAGACCATAAAGTAATAAACTACGAAACGAAAAACCCCGTTGTTACTTAAGTTAAAAAAAGGAATACTCTAAATAAAATAAATAATAAACAAAAGATAAGATTATAAGAATAATTTATTAACGAAAACGTTTAGATTAAATGCCTAATTTTGAAACAAATTTTTAGTCATCAATTTTGATGTTTTCTAAAAAAAATATTGAATTAATCCCCTCAATCTCGACAATTGAATAAAAACAGGTTATTATGATTTCGAATAAGCCGCTATGGTGAAATCGGTAGACACGCTGCTCTTAGGAAGCAGTGCTAGAGCATCTCGGTTCGAGTCCGAGTGGCGGCATGGCTTTTTCTAAAAGAGTAAGCCCTATAATGAATTCAATTCGCTATTTCAATTCCTATAATGGGGGCCCCCTTTTTAATAAATTTTATGATATTTTCAACTTTAGAGCATATATTAACTCATATATCCTTTTCGATCATTTCAATTGTAATTACAATCCATTTGATAACTTTATTTGTCGATGAAATCGTAGGACTATATGATTCATCAGAAAAGGGGATGATCGCTACTTTTTTCTGCATAACAGGATTATTAGTTACTCGTTGGGTTTATTTTGGGCATTTACCATTAAGCGATTTATATGAATCATTAATTTTTCTATCGTGGGGTTTTTCCATTATTCATATGATTCCGTATTTTAAAAAACAGCAAACCCATTTAAGCGCAATAACGGCGCCAAGTGTTATTTTTACCCAGGGTTTCACTACTTCAGGTCTTTTAAATGAAATGCATCAATCCGCAATATTAGTACCGGCTCTCCAATCGCATTGGTTAATGATGCACGTAAGTATGATGGTGTTGGGCTATGCAGCTCTTTTGTGTGGATCATTATTATCACTAGCTCTTCTAGTTATTACATTTCGAAAATTCATAAGGATTTTTAGTAAAAGCAATAATTTATTAACTCAGTCGTTTTCCTTTGGTGAGATTCAATACGTGAATGAAAGAAACAATGCGTTACAAAGCACTTCTTTGATTTCTTCTCAGAATTATTACAGATATCAATTAATTCAACAATTGGATCGCTGGAGTTATCGTATTATTAGTTTAGGATTTATACTTTTAACCATAGGTATTCTTTCGGGAGCAGTATGGGCTAATGAAGCGTGGGGATCTTATTGGAATTGGGATCCAAAAGAGACTTGGGCATTTATTACTTGGACCGTATTTGCGATTTATTTACATATTCGAACAAATAAAAATTACGAAACTGTAAATTCTGCAATTGTGGCCTCAATGGGCTTTCTTATAATTTGGATATGCTATTTTGGGGTTAATCTATTAGGAATAGGGTTGCATAGTTATGGTTCATTTATACTACCATCTAATTGAATTGAATAAAGTACTTAACAACCAGAAACCTACGGCAGCATACGTATATATATGAAACCCTTATATAAACCATCAAGAACCATTTGAATCATTCCATATTCCATTACTTGATTCAAATGGTTCTCGAAAATGTCAAAAATATCTGGTTATATGGTTATAATAGAATTCCAACCTTTTTATTTAACTTAAAAGCAGAAATCAGAAAAGACTTTTTTTGTACAATGAACGATTTTTAAAATCATCGGATTTTAAATTTTGATTTATTGACAAAAACTATCTATAAAAAAAATTTGATAGAATAGCTTCGGCCTTGTCAACTGATAATGAGAAAACGAAATCGGGATAAATACCAATACCTATTACAGGTAAAAGGATAGAAATTGAAATAAATAACTCTCGCGGTCCAGAATCAAAAAAATAAGAATTTGGGGCATTAAAAAGCTTGTATCCATAGAACATCTGGCGTAACATAGATAATGAATAAATAGGAGTTAATATCATTCCAATTGCCATTACAAAAGTAATTAATATTTTTGTCATTAAAAGATATTTTTGGCTAGTAAGTATTCCAAAAAAAACTATCAATTCGGCAACAAAACCGCTCATGCCCGGTAATGCAAGCGAAGCCATTGATAAGATACTGAAAGTCGTGAATATTTTTGGAATTGAGATAGCCATTCCGCCCATTTCGTCGAGATAAACAAGTCGTATTCTATCATAACTCGTTCCGGCCAAGAAAAAAAGCGCAGCGCCAATAAATCCGTGAGAAATTATTTGTAAAATAGTCCCATTGAGCCCTGTATCGCTTATAGAACCAATTCCTATAATTATGAAACCCATATGAGATACAGAAGAATAGGCTATTCTTTTTTTTAAATTACGCTGGCCAGGAGATGTTAAAGCTGCATAGATAATTTGAATTGTGCCGACTATCATCAACCAGGGAGAAAATATAGAATGGGCGTGGGGTAATAATTCCATATTGATTCGAATCAACCCATACGCTCCCATTTTTAATAAGATTCCGGCTAAAAGCATACAAGTACTATAATGTGCCTCTCCATGGGTGTCTGGTAACCATGTGTGTAGGGGTATGATCGGTGATTTGACAGCAAAAGCAATAAGAAATCCAATATAGAATATTATTTCCAGTGCTACAGGATATGATTGATTCGCTGATGTTTCAAAATTTAATGTCGGTTCATTGGAGCCGTATAAACCAATACCCAGAACTCCTATTAATAAAAAAACAGAACCTCCGGCAGTGTACAAAATAAATTTTGTAGCTGAATACAAACGTTTCTTTCCCCCCCACATGGATAGAAGTAGATAAACGGGAATTAATTCTAACTCCCACATGATGAAAAAAAGTAAAAGGTCTTGAGAAGAAAATGGTCCTATTTGACCGCTATACATTGCTAACATTAGGAAATGGAATAGTCGGGAATCTCGAGTAACGGGCCAAGCCGCTAAAGTAGCTAAAGTTGTAATAAATCCTGTCAGTAAAATGGGTCCTATAGAAATTCCATCTATTCCCAATCTCCAGTAAAAATCAAAAAAATTGATCCATTTATAATTCTCCGTTAGTTGCATTAACGGATCATCCAATTGGAAACGATAACTGAATGCATAGGTTGTTAGAAGGAGTTCTATTATGCATATACATAAAGTATACCACCGTATTACCTTATTTCCTCGATGAGGAAGAAAGAAAATTAAGGAACCCGCGGATATTGGCAAAACTACAACTAGCGTTAACCAAGGAAAATTATTCATAGTAAAAACAAAATAAACTTGGACCAGAAAAACCCGTGCTCGAAATAAATATATTTTGAGCGCGGGTTTTTGTCGATAAAGGTAAAAAAATCAAATGTATTCGAGTAGGGTTTTCTGGAACGTATTAATAAGCTAGACCCATACTGCGAGTTGTTTCATGCCATAAATAAACGCGAACACTCAAGAAATCCGTTGGACAGGCGGATTCACATCTCTTACAACCGACACAGTCCTCTGTTCTTGGAGCAGAAGCGATTTGCTTAGCTTTACATCCGTCCCAAGGTATCATTTCTAATACATCGGTTGGGCAAGCTCGCACACATTGAGTACACCCTATACACGTATCATAAATCTTTACTGAATGTGACATTGGATCTATAAATTTTTAAACGTCAGAAATTTTCGATCTAGTAAACTTGTAAATGAATCATATATTTAGACACCAGATGAATCAATAATTTACCAGAAATTTTGAAGCAATTTACTTCTGGATCGACCCGTGCGATAGAGCCAAGATACTTTGATTTCTTAAATTTTCGAAAAAAAAATATGAATTAAATTTAATGTATGGTCATGTTAATTCGAATTTATAAATATTGTAATTTCTATGATTAATACTACTTATTCAACAAATTCGATTGATTGATACGAGTTGATTTTCTGTTACGATAAATTGACGAAACAATAGCCAGTCCAATAGCTGCTTCAGCGGCGGCAATAGCTATAACAAAAATTGAGAAAATATTTCCTTTTAATTGCCGGCTATCAAAAAAATCAGAAAATGTTACGAAATTAATATTAACTGCATTTAGTATAAGTTCAAGACACATAAGGGCTCTAACCATATTTCGGCTAGTGATCAAGCCATAGATACCGATAGAAAATAAGTAGGCACTCAAAACAAGTACATGCTCGAGCATCATTGACTAACTCCTGATCAATTTTGATTCATTTCAATATGAACTGAACAACAATTCAACAGATTCAATTGACTAGAATATAAAGTGCGGAACAAAGGAATATGTTGTATTAGTAATATAATAGATTAGATAAAATAATTTTTATTTTGACTTTTAGACATAACCAATTTAAAAATGGAAGATAAAAAAATGTAATAACACAGAACAGAGTTTAATTTTGATTACTGTTGCTAATTCTAGAGATTTATTACTGGCGCGCTACGGCAATTGCGCCGATTAAAGCGACTAAAAGAATTATCGAAATGAATTCAAATGGAAGAAAAAAATCTGTTGATAAATGAATTCCAATTTGTTGACTATTACTTATCAAATCTTGCTCTATAATCTGGTTTGATCTTGTAGTCCAAATAATCCCGTACCATGACGTATCCGTAATAGTAATCATTAGTAAAACAAAAATACTTGTACAAACAGGCAAAGTAATCCCAGCCCCCACAGTCCAAAGATTAAAATCTTTGTAATATTCTGAACCATTCATAAACATCACAGCAAATACAATTAAAACATTTATAGCTCCCACGTAAATAAGAAATTGTGCAGCAGCTACAAAATAAGAGTTTAAAAGAATATAGAATAAGGATATACAAACAAGAACCAGTCCCAACGAAAAGGCAGAATAAATGGGGTTGGTAAATAATACCACACCTATACCCCCTAGTATAAGACCCGATCCCAGAAAGATTAAAAGAAAGTCATGTATTGGTCCAGGCAAATCCATTATATGTAAAATAAGAGATAAATAAATCTAAATGTTTTTCATGACTTTATTGAGACCCGACCAGAGTTTTTTTTTTATAATTTTTGAGAAATCCCAAATTAAATCCTAAGAGATGTGACTCAATGTAGGTACAATTGTTGGGCTAATTTTATTCTTTATCTGAATCTGAAGGAATAGTTCTAATCCGAAATTTTGTATTTCGAAATATATCGAAATATATACAGATATATTAATTAATAAATTTTCAATCAAAATTAAGACTCGATTCTTATCAACCAATCAATAGGTGGAATTTGTAGTTATTGACCAAACAAAATGAAAGAACCCCGAATTTCTTTAAATTAGATCAAAACCGAACCTTAGTATTGTTAAAGGAATTGAAAATTATTCGGGAATCAAGAGGTTTACTTATTTTTTATTTGAGTCGAATTAAAAATTGTTCGAATTGTATAATCGTCAATTACTGACATTGGTAAACGACCTAAAGCAATTTGATTATAATTTAATTCGTGACGATCATAAGTAGAAAGTTCATATTCTTCAGTCATTGATAAACAATTTGTTGGACAATACTCAACACAATTACCACAAAATATACAGATTCCGAAATCAATACTGTAATTAAGTAATCGTTTCTTTCGAATATCTGTTTCCAATTTCCAATCAACAACGGGTAGATCTATAGGACATACCCGAACACATACTTCACAAGCAATACATTTATCAAATTCAAAATGAATTCGACCACGGAAACGCTCCGCGGTGATTAATTTTTCATAAGGATATTGAATAGTTACGGGTAAACGATTTGCGTGAGATAAAGTAATTATGAAACTTTGACCAATGTACCTTGCAGCCCGTACTGTTTGTTGACCATAATTCATGAACCCAGTTACCATAGAAAACATATCGTGAATATATATATGAATAATTTTATGTGTGTTTATTTCTCTTGTTTGAGACAAGTTGTGAATATAGAATATTCCTTTACAGCGAAAATAGTTGGAAAGAAGTTGTTAATAATAGATTACCGAGAGAGATCGGTAAAAGAAATTTCCATCCAAGATTTAATAGTTGGTCCATTCTTAGCCTCGGCAAAGTCCATCTTGTTGTGATAGGAATGAATAAGAACAAATACGTTTTAGTTAATGTAATTAATATACCAATCGTCGCTCCAAAGACTCCACCCAGTTTATTTATTTCAAAAAACTCAGAAACATATATGTCTGGAATAAAGATATTCCAACCTCCGAAGTAAAGAACTGTTACAAATAATGAAGAAACTAATAGGTTTAGATAAGAAGCAACATAAAATAAACCAAATTTGATACCCGAGTATTCGGTTTGATAACCTGCTACTAATTCTTCTTCTGCTTCTGGTAAATCAAAAGGTAATCTCTCACATTCTGCTAGGGAAGAGATGAGAAAAATGATAAACCCTATAGGTTGACGCCACAAATTCCACCCCCCAAAACCATATTTTGATTGCGCCTCAACTATATCAATTGTACTTGAACTGTTAGATAATCATAGTCGGTGATATCATCACTGTTACCATCGCTATTACAGAACCGTACATGAGATTTTCACCTCATACGGCTCCTTGAAGGCCATAAATAAATCTAAGGACCGGGTAAGTATTATTTTATCTTGATATGTTTGTAGGATGGATAAGGTCAAATTTTATTGGACGGTCCAAAATTAGACCAATAGAATTCTGTCTGTTATAATTATTAGTTTTATATAATTATTATTTTAATAATAAAACAAAACAAAGTACTTTTGAATTGATCTCATACCTTCTTTAATAATTTCAATTATTCTTTGTTGAGTAATAATTTAATTCTTCAATAAAATACTTCTTGTAGAAATATAACTAACCCGTCGTTTTTACTTACGAAAAAGAGTTCCATATTAATTCATGAATTATGATACATATTCTATATATATATAGATATGGAAAAGGATAAAAAAGATATTTTTTTTTTATTGGAATTGGGTTTCTTTCTCTTTTTTTTTTCGTTTCTATTCTTCTTTCTATTTCTTAAAAAAAGAGGGCTTACAAAATAAAGGATTTTTTCGTTCCCAATAGTTATGTATTTAATCGGTGGATAGGAGCATACTCTGGATTGGAATCGTGCCTTGGGGAGTACTGCCTAATAATTTCTACCAACTTTAAGCCCCAATTAGTATTCGTTGTTTGTATATTATGTAAAAATGTCCTTTTGGATAATTTACATAATTTCCATTTCCATTACAAATCCGTTACATATCTTGGTGTTTCTAACCACCCACTCGTTTTTGTTCAACCCCCCGCTATGATAATACACGTATGTTAAGTTAATACATACAAATGATAGTGAAAACTCAATACGGTGGAGCTTTTGAGCCCGCTTCAAGTCAGGATGACTAATCAACCAATCTTGGGGTAAACGATTTATTATGTTTATTTCCGTTTAACTCTTTAACTCTTATACATGGAAAATGAGACTCAATATTTTTACTGCGAATTTATATATTCTAAATTATATAATATATATAAGCTGTTTTCTTTCACTCATATAACTATTTGATTTAATTCTTCAATCCTAATAAGGAATAAAAAAAAAAATGAAGATATCTAACTCTACTCAACTCATCCCACCGCTTTCCTAGAAAGGAAGAGTCGAGAAAGGTTTATGTCTATATATCAACGAATCACACGTAGAGATATTGATAACACACATAAGGTTAATGGTATTTCATAACTAATTGATTGAGCAGCAGCTCGTAGACCACCTAAAAAGGAATATTTATTATTTGACCCGTATCCTGACATAAGAAGTCCAATGGGAGCAATACTTGAAATGGCAATCCATAGAAAAACCCCAATATTGAGATCCGCTAAAACAAGGCGATAACCAAATGGAACTACTAAAAAGCTTAATAAAATGGATATAACTGCTATGGATGGACCGATACTGAATAAACGAGTATCCCCTCTAGATGGAAAAAGATTTTCTTTGAAAAGAAGTTTTGTCCCATCTGCTAGAGCTTGAAGAACTCCCAAAGGGCCGGCGTATTCAGGTCCAATACGTTGTTGTATTCCCGCGGATATTTCTCTTTCTAACCATACAATTACCAGTACGCCTAGTGTAATTCCCAATACAAGAGTCAAAATAGGAATAAGTAACCATATAATTCCATAAACCCCTTTTAAAAATTCCAGTCTAGAAAAAGAATCGATTTCTAGTGTATCAATTATCATTTCAACGATCAACTTCTCCCATAATGATATCTATACTACCTAGTATTGTCATAATATCAGCCAATTTCATTCTTTTAACTAACTGAGGAAGAATTTGCAAATTAATAAAACCCGGCGGTCGAATTTTCCATCTCCAAGGAAAACCACTCCGGTCCCCTATCAGAAAAATCCCCAATTCGCCTTTTGGAGCTTCGACTCGTACATAAAGTTCTTGTTTCGGCAATTCAAATGTAGGAGAAGGTTTTTTACTAATAAAGCGATATTCAAAATCATTCCATTCTGGATTCCTTTCTCTATCAAAGTATCGGATTTCTAAATTCTCATATGGTCCCCCCGGAATTCCTTCAAGAGCCTGTTGAATAATTTTTATGGATTCCGTCATTTCACCAATTCGTACTAGATAACGAGCCAATGAATCCCCTTCTTTTTGCCACTGTACTTCCCAATCAAATTCGTCATAACACTCATACTGATCAACTTTACGAAGATCCCATTGTATTCCGGACGCTCGCAGCATTGGTCCTGATAAACCCCAATTTATTACTTCCTCTCGACCAATAATGCCTACCCCCTCGACTCGTTCTAAAAAAATAGGATTGCGTGTAATAAGTTGTTGATATTCAGCAACCCTTATTAAAAAATAATCGCAAAAATCCAAACATTTATCTATCCAGCCATGAGGAAGATCAGCCGCTACCCCTCCGATCCTAAAATAATTATGCATCATTCTCATACCGGTGGCAGCTTCGAATAGATCATATACTAATTCTCTTTCTCTGAAAATATAGAAAAAGGGAGTCTGCGCACCAATATCCGCCATAAAAGGGCCAAGCCATAACAGATGAGAAGCTATACGACTCAACTCCAACATAATTATTCTGATATAGCTGGCTCTTTTAGGTACTTGAATATTTCCCAGCTGTTCCGGTCCATTTACCGTTATTGCTTCTGTGAACATAGTAGCTAAATAATCCCAACGTGTTACATAAGGCAAATATTGTATAATTGTTCGGTTTTCCGCAATTTTTTCCATCCCTCGGTGTAAATAACCCAATATTGGTTCACAGTCAATAACATCTTCACCATCTAGAGTAATGATAAGTCGAAGAACACCATGCATTGATGGGTGTTGGGGACCCATGTTGACTACCATGAGGTCTTTTCTTGTAGCTGGTATATTCATAGGTTTTTCCTTAATTCATTTTTTCATGAATTGCTGAAAACGAAAAAAAGTTCATTCAAATTCAAGATCTAATAAATCAAATAATTCAAAATGCTTCTTCAAATTAACGAGTTTTTGATTCCCGAATATCCAACCGAGTAATTAATTCTTTATAACCTATTCTATTTTTCTTTGACAAATAAGATAGCAGTCGTTGGCGTTTTCCCAAAATTTTACGCAGACCTCTCTGAGATAAATAGTCTTTTTTGTGTAATTGTAAATGTGAAGTAAGTCTTCGTATCCTATTGGTGAAACTAAATATTTGAAATTCAACAGAACCCCTGTTTTCTTCTTTTTCTTCTTGTGAAATAACTGAGATGAATGAATTTTTTACCAT